CATTATTTTATAAAATTTTTCACTGAAAGGATATACGCAGATATCCTTCTATCTATTATTAATATTCCCAGAATTAATATACAACTTTTTGTTGAATCAACAAAAAAAATGATTGATAAATCCATTTACAATAATAAAAAAAATAAAAAAAGAATTAATAAAACAAATCAAAATAAAATTCATTTTATTTCGACTATAAAAAAGTCACTTTATAATATTAGTAATAAGAATTCACAGAATTTTTTTGACTTATCCTCCTTGTCACAAGCATATGTATTTTACAAAATATCACAAACACAAGTTCTTAACTTGTATAAGTTAAGATCTATTCTTCAATATCACGGAACGTCTTTTTTTCTTAAGACTTCAATAAAAGATTATTTTGGAAAACAAGGAATAATTCATTATGAATTAAGACATAAGAAACTTCGGAATTCTGGAATAAATCAATGGAAAAACTGGTTAAGAGGTCATTATCAATACCATTTATCTCAGATTAGATGGTCTAGATTAATAGCAGCAAAATGGAAAAATAGAATCAATAAATGTCGTACAATTCAAAATCAAGATTTAAACAAAGAGAATTCATATGAAAAAGACCTATTAATTCATTACAAAAAACAAAACGATTACGAAGTATATTCATTACCAAATCAAAATGAGAATTTTCAAAAATACTATAGATATAATCTTTTATCTTATAGATCTATTAATTATGAAAATAAGAGGGACCCATATATTTATGGATCACCATTCCAAGTAAATAAGAATCGAGAGAGTTTTTATAATTACAACACACATAAACATAAGGGCAAATTTTTTGATATACTAGGGGATATCCCTATCAAAAATTATTTAGGAAAAAGTGATATTATGTATATGGAAAAAAATCCGGATCGAAAATATTTTGATTGGAAAATTCTCCATTTTTGTCTTAAAAAGAAAATCGATATTGAGGCCTGGATCAAGATCGATACCAACAAGAATAAAAATACTAAAACCGGGACTAATAATTATCAAATAATTGATAAAATTGATAAAAAAGATCTTTTTTATCTTACGATTCCTCAGGATCAAGAAATCAATTCACCCAATCAAAAAAAAATATTTTTTGATTGGATGGGAATGAATGAAGAAATACTAAGTCGTCCTATATCGAATCTGAAACTTTGGTTCTTCCCAGAATTTGTACTACTTTATAATGCATATAAAATTAAACCGTGGTTTATACCAAGCAAATTACTTTTTTTTAATATAAATGAAAATGGTAGTGAAAATAAAAACATCAATAGAAAGCAAAAGGGGGTTATACCCTCGAATGAAAAAAAAAAAATGGAATTAAAGAATAAAAATAAAAAAGAAAAAGAATTTGCAGGCCAAAGAGATCTTAGATCAAATGCACAAAACCAAGTAAATCTTGTATCTGTTCCCTCAACCGAACAAAAAGATATTGAAGAAGATTATTCAGAATCAAACATGAAAAACCGTAAAAAGAAAAAACAATACAAGAGCAATACCGAAGCAGAACTAGATTTCTTCCTGAAAAAGTATTTACTTTTTCAATTGAGATGGGATAATGCTTTGAATCAAAGAATGATCAATAATATCAAAGTATATTGTCTCCTGCTTAGACTGAGAAATCCAAGAAAAATTACTATATCCTCTATTCAAAGGAGAGAAATTAATCTGGATATAATGCTGATTCAGAAGAATTTAACTCTTACAGAATTGATGAAAAGGGGGATATTAATTATCGAACCCCTTCGTCTGTCTGTAAAAAATGATGGACAGTTTATTATGTATCAAACCATAGGTATTTCATTAGTTCATACGAGTAGGCATCAAACTAATCAAAGATACCGAGAACAAAGATATGTTGATAAGAAGGATAAGGATTTTGATGAATCCATTTCAAGGCATCATCAAAGGATAACCGGAAATAGAAAAAAAAATCATTATGATTTGCTTGTTCCTGAAAATATTTTATCGTCTAGATGTCGTAGAGAATTGAGAATTCTAATTTGTTTCAATTCAAAGACTAAGCATGATGTGAATAGAAATCCAATATTTTGCAATGGGAACAAGGTCAAAAATTGGAGTCGATTTTTTGATGAAAATAAAGATCTTGATAGAGATAAATTAATTAAATTAAAATTTTTTCTTTGGCCCAATTATCGATTAGAAGATTTAGCTTGTATGAATCGCTATTGGTTTGATACCAATAATGGCAGTCGTTTCAGCATGTTAAGGATACATATGTACCCACGATTGAAAATTCGTTGATGATACATTTTTCCTATCTATCCTGTACCATATCTGCTATATGAAAATAAACAGATGCACACATGACTTGTCTTCCATCTCATTCTAATATATGATACTAATTCAATAACGTATCAATTATATCTAGAAACAAATCAACAAAATTTTCTTAATTTTAAGATTCAAATTATTCTCTTTTGAAAATGAAAAAATTTACTATTCTTTTGTATCCCTATCC